TCGAATTCTTATCGATACTGGAACTCAGAGGATAGGAGGGAAAGTCGATTTATGGATGGAATCAAATACGCAGTATTTACAGAAAAGAGTCTTCGTTTATTGGGAAAGAATCAATATACTTTTAATGTCGAATCGGGATTCACTAAGACAGAAATAAAGCATTGGGTCGAGCTCTTCTTTGGTGTTAAGGTAGTAGCTGTGAATAGCCATCGACTACCCGGAAAGGGTAGAAGAATGGGACCTATTCTGGGACGTACAATGCATTACAGACGTATGATCATTACCCTTCAACCGGGTTATTCTATTCCACTTCTAGATAGAGAAAAGAACTAAAGGAGAATACTTAATAATACGGCGAAACATTTATACAAAACACCTATCCTGAGCACACGCAAGGGAACCGTAGACAGGCAAGTGAAATCCAATCCACGAAATAAATTGATCCATGGACGGCACCGTTGTGGTAAAGGTCGTAATGCCAGAGGAATCATTACCGCAAGGCATAGAGGGGGAGGTCATAAGCGCCTATACCGTAAAATCGATTTTCGACGGAATCAAAAAGACATATCTGGTAGAATCGTAACCATAGAATACGACCCTAATCGAAATGCATACATTTGTCTCATACACTATGGGGATGGTGAGAAGAGATATATTTTACATCCCAGAGGGGCTATAATTGGAGATACTATTGTTTCTGGTACAAAAGTTCCTATATCAATGGGAAATGCCCTACCTTTGAGTGCGGTTTGAACTATTGATTTACGTAATTGGAAGTAACCAATTAGGTTTACGACGAAACCTAGAAATCGATCACTGATCCAATTTGACTACCTCTACGGGATAGACCTCAACAGAAAACTGTTGAGTAACGGCAGCAAGTGATTGAGTTCAGTAGTTCCTCATAGAAAATTATTGACTCTAGAGATATGGTAATATGGAGAAGACAAAATTGTTTGAAGCACGCACAGAACCGGAAGCGCCCCTTGTTTCAAAGAGAGGAGGACGGGTTATTCACATTTAATTTGATGGTCAGAGGCGAATTGAAAGCTAAGCAGTGGTAATTAAGACCCCCGGGTGAAAATAGGGATGTCTCCTACGTTACCCATAATATGTGGAAGTATCGACGTAATTTCATAGAGTCATTCGATCTGAATGCTACATGAAGAACATAAGCCAGATGACGGAACGCGGAGACCTAGGATGTAGAAGATCATAACATGAGCGATTCGGCAGATTTGGATTCCTTTTCCATATATCGACTCATGTGGTACTTCATCATACGATTCATATAAGATCCATCTGTCTAGAGATCGTCATATACATCTAGAAAGCCGTATGCTTTGGAAGAAGCTTGTACAGTTTGGGAAGGGGTTTTTTGAGAAAAAAGAAGAATCTACTTCAACCGATATGCCCTTAGGCACGGCCATACATAACATAGAAATCACACGTGGAAGGGGTGGGCAATTAGCTAGAGCGGCGGGTGCTGTAGCGAAACTGATTGCAAAAGAGGGTAAATTGGCCACTTTAAGATTACCATCTGGGGAGGTCCGTTTGGTATCCCAAAACTGCTTAGCAACAGTCGGACAAGTGGGTAATGTTGGGGTGAACCAAAAAAGTTTGGGTAGAGCCGGATCTAAGTGTTGGCTAGGTAAACGCCCCGTAGTAAGAGGGGTAGTTATGAACCCCGTGGACCACCCCCATGGGGGCGGTGAAGGGAAAGCCCCTATTGGTAGAAAAAAACCCACAACCCCTTGGGGTTATCCAGCGCTTGGAAGAAGAACTAGGAAAAGGAAAAAATATAGTGATAGTTTTATTCTTCGTCGTCGTAAGTAAATACGTAACTAGGAATATGGAAAATTGCATTGCAATAATGCGATGGGCGAACGACGGGAATTGAACCCGCGCATGGTGGATTCACAATCCACTGCCTTGATCCACTTGGCTACATCCGCCCCTTATCCAGCTAAGGGATTTTCTATTTTTTCCACTCATCATTATTCTATTTATTCTGACCTCCATACTTCGATCGAGATAGTGGACATAGGATGCCACTCTTTAAAATAAAAAAAGGAGTAATCAGCTGTGACACGAAAAAAAACGAATCCTTTTGTAGCTCGTCATTTATTGACAAAAATAGAAAAGGTCAATATGAAGGAGGAGAAAGAAACAATAGTAACGTGGTCCCGGGCATCTAGCATTCTACCCGCAATGGTTGGCCATACAATCGCGATTCATAATGGAAAGGAACATATACCTATTTACATAACAAATCCTATGGTAGGTCGCAAATTGGGGGAATTCGTGCCTACTCGGCATTTCACGAGTTATGAAAGTGCAAGAAAGGATACTAAATCTCGTCGTTAACTGAATTTAGAATAGAAAGATTCAGAATAAACAAAATTGATAGGATTCAAATAAAGTAAAGGTAGGCGGGGAATAACCTTATTTATGACAAGTTTCAAATTGGTAAAGTATACCCCTAGGATAAAGAAGAAGAAGAATGGGCTACGGAAACTCGCAAGAAAAGTTCCAACCGATCGTCTACTTAAGTTCGAACGAGTTTTCAAAGCACAAAAACGCATACATATGTCTGTTTTCAAAGCACAAAGAGTTCTTGATGAGATTCGATGGCGTTACTACGAGGAAACCGTTATGATACTGAACCTCATGCCTTATCGAGCATCTTATCCCATCTTAAAGTTGGTTTATTCGGCAGCAGCAAATGCCGCTCATTATAGGGATTTCGACAAAGCGAATTTATTCATAACAAAAGCCGAAGTCAATAGGAGTACTATTATGAAAAAATTCAGACCTCGGGCTCGAGGACGTGGTTATCCTATAAAAAAAACCATGTGTCATATAAAAATTGTACTAAATATAGTAAAGAAATCAAAATAAACTTTATAAACTTTAGATCAACCTAAGATTTCGATTCCCAGTAAAAAAAAAAATAGAATAGAAAAGTATGGGACAAAAAATAAATCCACTCGGTTTCAGACTTGGTACAACCCAAAATCATCATTCTTTTTGGTTCGCACAACCAAAAAATTATTCTGAAGGTCTACAAGAAGATAAAAAAATACGGAATTGTATCAAGAACTATATACAAAAGAATAGGAAAAAAAGCTCGAATAGAAAAATGGAATCAGACTCAAGTTCCGAAGTAATTACACATATAGAAATTCAAAAAGAAATCGATACAATTCACGTTATAATCCATATTGGATTCCCAAATTTATTAAAGAAAAAAGGAGCAATCGAAGAATTAGAGAAAGATATCCAAAAGGAAGTGAATTCTGTAAACCAGAGACTTAATATTGCTATCGAAAAAGTTAAAGAACCTTATAGACAACCTAACATTCTTGCAGAATATATAGCTTTCCAATTAAAAAATAGAGTTTCATTCCGAAAGGCAATGAAAAAAGCCATTGAATTAACTAAAAAAGCGGATATAAAGGGAGTCAAAATTAAAATTGCAGGGCGTCTAGGAGGGAAAGAAATTGCACGTGCGGAATGCATCAAAAAGGGTAGACTTCCCCTTCAAACAATTCGCGCTAAAATTGATTATTGCTGCTATCCAATTCGAACTATCTATGGAGTATTAGGTGTAAAAATTTGGATATTTATAGAAGAAGAATAACTAACCCTGTCTTCTCATTCTGGCCAGCGATAGAATAAAAAAGCCAAGAGCCTTATTTTTCCAAAAATCCCTCTTTTTCCAAAAATCCCTGAAAAAAGAAGAAATTATACCTCTTTCTATAAGATTTAATGAAAATTGATAAATCTTTTAATATAATTGCTATGCTTAGTGTGTGACTCGTTAGTTTTTCTTTAGGGGCAAAAATGGAAATTCAAAAAAAAATTGACCGAAGCCTACTAAAAATAGAAAAAACTTAGTAATTAAATATAGAAAATTAACCAAAAACCAACCTATTGCTTCATATTGTCGAGATCCTAACTAAGAAACAGTCACTATGTGAATAAATACATCTATCATAAATGAATGGATCTATCATATAGTTGTAGCAACTGCATTTTTTCTCTAAAAAAGAAACTAGATTCTAGGTTGTAAAACAAAACTAAAGGGATGTGGATAAAAGGAGGGATGATAGATAGAAAGAAGAAGAATAAGAAAGATATAAGATTCCAATGTGTATGGTCTATGAATTACATCATAAAAGGCAATGTGATAAAGCATCAATATAATAAAAAAAAAAAAAGAGAGAATTTGAAATCGTAATTTGGAAACAATAAATAAAAATTTAAAACAATAATAAAGAGCAGCCTGGGTTAATAAAACTGAGAGAATTAACTCGGAAAGTTTGGAAGCTCCATTGCAGGATTCAAACCTAAGCATTAAAGGAGAAGCTGTGGGAACGACAAAACCTATGACTGCATAGGATTGATTTTATTGAAAAGAATCCTAATACTTCATTGGGTAGGATGGCGGAAAAAACCAAAAAAATAGGTTTATTTGTTAATTTATAACCTTAACTTAACAAATAAGACAAGAAAGAGTAAATATTCGCCCGCGAAATCTTTATTGGATTCGAATACTTTACTATGATTCAATAAGGGTAAAAATAAGGATATTCTTAAAAAAAAAGATTACATTATCTACAAATATAGAAGTTTGATATATTCTAGATCTTCTTTCTTTACTATATATTTAAGAAATTCAAAAAAAAAAAACAATTCTATTATATATTGATGTGGATCTATCCGTAATATTTTTGAATATTATGGAATTAAAGAGATTTGCACGCTTTCTCATTTCATTCGCGAGGAGCTGGATGAGAAGAAACTCTCATGTCCAGTTTTGTAGTAGAGATGGAACTAAGAAAGAACCATCGACTATAACCCCAAAAGAACTAGATTTCGTAAACAACATAGAGGAAGAATGAAGGGAAAATCCTGCCGAGGCAATCGTATTTGTTTTGGTAGATATGCTCTTCAAGTACTTGAACCCGCTTGGATCACAGCGAGACAGATAGAAGCAGGACGAAGAGCAATGACACGATATGCACGTCGTGGTGGAAAACTATGGGTACGTATATTTCCCGACAAACCGGTTACAATAAGACCCACAGAAACACGTATGGGCTCGGGAAAAGGATCCCCCGAATATTGGGTAGCCGTTGTTAAACCGGGCCAAATACTTTATGAAATGAGCGGAGTATCTGAAACTGTAGCTAGAGCAGCTATCTCCATAGCTGCCAGTAAAATGCCCATACGAAGTCAATTTCTTAAATTAGAGATATAGAACCCCAAAAAGGAGTATTGAAGATAAAAAACCCCAGGTTTTTCCTTCTGGAAAGACAATATTTCTTTCATCCCTTTACAGTGAATGAAATAACAAATTGAAATTCAAATAATATGATTCAACCCCAGACCCTTTTAAATGTAGCGGATAACAGTGGAGCTCGAAAATTGATGTGTATTCGAGTCATAGGCGCTGCTGGGAATCAGCGATATGCTCGTATTGGTGATGTTATTGTTGCTGTAATCAAAGACGCAGTGCCCCAAATGCCTCTAGAAAGATCCGAAGTAATTCGAGCTGTAATTGTACGTACATGTAAAGAATTCAAATGTGAAGACGGTATAATAATACGCTATGATGACAATGCAGCAGTTATCATTGATCAAAAAGGAAATCCAAAAGGAACTCGAGTTTTTGGCGCGATTGCCGAGGAATTGAGAGAATTGAATTTTACTAAAATAGTTTCACTAGCTCCTGAAGTATTATAAATACTAGTAGACGAGATATAGATCAAAGAAAAAATTAGTAGATTTTGTTTTACGTATATGCTTTAAAATCCAAAATTCAAAGAAAAGGAAAAACATGTTGATTATCTAAAAATTAGGAGGAACCTAGAATTAGAGTCTTATGGGCAAGGACACTATTGCTGATTTACTAACCTCTATAAGAAACGCAGACATGAGTAAAAAAGGGACTGTTCGAGTAATATCTACAAATATTACCGAAAACATTGTTAAAATACTTCTACGAGAGGGTTTTATTGAAAGTGTTCGGAAACATCAAGAAAGTCACAGATATTTCTTGGTTTCAACTTTGCGACATCAAAAGAAAAAAACTAGAAAGGGAATATATAGAACTAGAACCTTTTTAAAGCGTATCAGCCGACCTGGCTTACGAATTTATGCTAACTATCAAGGAATTCCTAAAGTTTTGGGCGGAATGGGAATTGCTATTCTTTCTACTTCTCAAGGTATAATGACAGATCGAGAAGCTCGACTAAATAGAATTGGGGGAGAAGTCTTATGTTATATATGGTAATGGCCCCGCCTATAGTACCCGAATTCTATCTCGAACTTCCTATTTTGAAAATAAAAATAGAAAAATAGGAGAAAAATATGACAGAAAAAAAAAATAGGAGAGAAAAAAAAAACCCGAGAGAAGCAAAAGTTACTTTCGAAGGTTTAGTTACGGAAGCCCTACCCAACGGAATGTTCCGAGTTCGCTTAGAGAATGACACCATCATCCTGGGCTATATTTCAGGAAAAATCCGGTCCAGTTCTATACGAATACTGATGGGGGATAGGGTCAAAATTGAAGTAAGTCGTTATGATTCAAGCAAGGGACGTATAATTTATAGACTTCCCCATAAGGATTCGAAGCGTACTGAAGACTCGAAGGATACTGAAGATTTGAAGGATACCAAAGATTCAAAGGATTAAGTTTTTATAGGATAATAAATTCCAAATTTCAAAATTTAAGTGAAGAGGCTGCTTATTTTTTTTTTCCAAAAGAGTAAATTCATAGTTTAAGAAAGGAATACCTAAATATGAAAATAAGAGCTTCCGTTCGTAAAATTTGTACAAAATGTCGACTGATTCGTAGGCGTGGGCGAATTAGAGTCATTTGTTCCAATCCGAAGCATAAACAAAGACAGGGGTAATCTTTCGAAAAAGGAGCTTTCCTTTCTAAAAAGTAAAAAAAGTACCCACAGAAATGTCCAAATTCAAAAAAAAAAATAAAAGTAAAGGATATAATAAAAGTAAAGGATATATTTAACCCTGAAACGGATATCTTTGTATTTTTTTTTTCTTTTTGTTATTTCTAACTCATATTTATGAGATAATAAAATATGACAAAAGCTATACCAAAAATAGGTTCACGTAAGAAAGTGCGTATCGGTTTGCGTAGGAATGCCCGTTTTAGTTTACGCAAGAGTGCACGTAGAATAACAAAAGGAGTTATTCATGTTCAAGCCAGTTTCAACAATACCATTATAACTGTTACAGACCCACAAGGTCGGGTGGTTTTCTGGTCCTCCGCAGGTACTTGTGGATTCAAAAGCTCAAGAAAAGCATCACCCTATGCCGGTCAAAGAACAGCAGTAGATGCTATTCGTACAGTGGGTTTGCAACGAGCAGAAGTTATGGTAAAAGGGGCTGGTAGCGGAAGAGATGCCGCATTACGAGCTATTGCTAAAAGTGGTGTACGGTTAAGTTGTATACGCGATGTAACACCTATGCCGCATAATGGGTGTCGACCTCCTAAAAAAAGACGTCTGTAAAAGAATGAAACTGCTTTCAAGAGAAATAAATGAGTCAATAATCAAATAAATACTAGTCTATTATGGTTCGAGAGGAGGTAACAGGATCCACCCAAACACTACAGTGGAAGTGTGTTGAATCCAGAGTAGATAGTAAACGTCTTTATTATGGTCGTTTCATTCTGTCCCCACTTAGAAAAGGTCAAGCGGATACTGTCGGTATTGCCTTGCGAAGAGCTTTACTTGGAGAAATCGAAGGAACGTGTATCACACGCGCAAAATTTTGGAACGTGCCGCACGAATATTCTACAATAGTAGGTATTGAAGAATCCGTACAAGAAATTTTACTAAATTTGAAAGAAATTGTATTGAGAAGTAATCTCTATGGAGTTAGAGACGCATCAATTTGCGTCAAAGGTCCTAGATACATAACCGCTCAAGATATAATCTTACCCCCTTCCGTAGAAATGGTTGATACGACACAACCTATAGCTAACTTGAGAGACCCTATTGATTTCTGTATTGAGTTACAGATAAAGAGAGATCGGGGATATCATACGGAACTCAGAAAGAACTCTCAAGATGGAAGTTATCCTATAGATGCTGTATCCATGCCTGTTCGAAATGTGAATTATAGTATTTTTTCTTGTGGGAATGGAAATGAAAAACACGAGATCCTTTTTCTAGAAATATGGACGAATGGAAGTTTAACCCCTAAAGAAGCCCTTTATGAAGCTTCTCGTAATTTGATTGATTTTTTTCTTCCTTTTCTACACGCGGAGGAAGAAGGCACTAGTTTCGAAGAAAATAAAACCAGGTTTACTCCACCCCTTTTAACCTTTCAAAAAGGATTCACTAATCTAAAGAAAAACAAAAAAGGAATTCCATTGAATTATATTTTTATTGATCAATTAGAATTGCCTTCTAGAACATATAATTGTCTCAAAAGGGCCAATATACACACACTATTGGACCTTTTGAGTAAGACTGAAGAAGATCTTATGAGAATTGACAGCTTTCGTATGGAAGATAGAAAACTTATATGGGCTACTCTAGAGAAGCATCTCCCAATTGATTTACCTAAGAACAAGTTCTCACTTTAAATCCTTTAAAATTGTTTTCCTCTTTTTCTTTTTCGAGTTAGAATAAAAAGAAAAAAAACAATTTTGTATTTTTGTCACAATCTATATTTTCGCGAAATGGATCATAATAAAATAGATTTTAGGTATCTAGGGAAGATTCACTTGGAGGTAACTATTTCCTAGATACCCATGCAGGGGACTTCACGGTTGAATGAATCAACCTAAAAAATCCCTAAAAAAGGCCTAAAGTTAAGGATTTATCAATGGGTAATGTTGCTCCAATACCTAACCAAAGAGCTACTGCAGTACCGATTAAAAAAACGGTCGTAGCTACTGGGCGACGAAATGGATTTTGGAATTTATTGACATTCTCTAGAAAGGGTACTGTTAATAAGCCTGTTGGAACAGAAACCATTAAGAGAACGCCCAATAACTTATTGGGTACTGTACGAAGTATTTGAAATACAGGAAAGAAGTACCACTCGGGTAATATTTCCAGAGGAGTTGCAAACGGATCCGCCGGTTCACCAATCATTGATGGCTCGAGAACTGCTAAACCTACATTACATGCAATAGTACCTAGAATTACTACTGGAAAAATGTATAAAAGATCATTGGGCCATGCGGGTTCCCCGTAATAATTATGTCCCATCCCTTTAGCTAATTTTGCTCTTAATACAGGATCATTTAAGTCAGGTTTCTTTGTTATTGGGATAGGTGAATTCTTTAGGATCCATCCCCCAAAGGAACCGGACATGAGAATTTTTCATCATCCGGCTCGAGCAAAAATGAAAGAAATAAGACCGTGGAGGATCCACAATAGAATAGGTTATATAATGACTCAATGATTCAAGATAAGAAAAGCTTTATGAGATTATCTTTTCCGAAGTTTCGCCTATAACTACTCATTGAAAAGAATCCTATTCTTATGCGTAAATGCTCAATATCCAAGTGGGCTTAGAAATTTGATCATGATCAATTGCTTTGTGGATTGTCTCTTGATTAGTTGGTGTTTATCCCCTCAATATCGCAAGTTTCTTACGACCAAACAAAGTATTTACTTGTTACTAATAAAAAATGAAAAACTTTAGCCTACTTTCTTCCTTAGATCCCTTCTTTTACTCCGATAATATTGCGGATCGAAATCGATGCAAAGAAAATGAATGCATTTCCATACTATAAAAAAAATAAGTGTAATAAATATAGAATTGGATCATATCACATGACTTATTCCATTTCTACTCTACGGGATCTTACGGAGCCTGTTCATGGATGACATGGTTGAGGTATGATCATAGAAAATATTCTCCTCGAGTGAACCAGCCTATCCTTGCTAGATAGGGGACTTACGTGTTGATTGGATGCGGAGACACCTTTGGTCGTGAATTCTAATGCGGCAGATCCAATTCAATTCTCTATCTGCATGGCCAAATCAATAATTCAAGTCACACACTCCCATAATCCGCCTTATTTTCTTTCGTAAAATTAACTTCAACTATTTGTATCAAAATACTTCAGAGTTGAAGAGAAGTATCCAAATGACATGTCTTATTTTACAATAACCCATGTTTGTAGCAATGAAATACCATAACCTACCCGATATGATATATGAGAATTTTAATTTTCTATGATATGCCTTCCCTATAAAGGACCAGAAATACCTTGCTTACGTATCATTGGAAAGTGCATTAACATAAATACGGCAGTAAGCAGAGGCAGTACAAAGGTATGTAAACTATAAAAACGAGTCAAAGTGGATTGCCCCACACTAGCACTTCCACGTAATAATTCCACTAAAGGGGATCCTATTACCGGAATCGCTTCAGGTACACCTGTCACAATTTTTACTGCCCAATAACCGATTTGATCCCAAGGTAAAGAATAGCCAGTTACACCAAATGATGCAGTCAATACAGCCAAAACCACACCTGTGACCCAAGTTAATTCACGGGGTTTTTTAAATCCACCTGTGAGATACACGCGAAATACGTGCAGGATCATCATTAGAACCATCATACTTGCTGACCATCGATGAACTGATCGAATTAACCAGCCAAAGTTGGCCTCCGTCATTATATATTGAACGGAGGAAAAAGCCTCTGTAACGGTTGGTCGGTAGTAAAAAGTCATAGCAAAACCAGTAGCAACTTGTACTAAAAAACAAGTAAGTGTAATTCCCCCTAAACAATAAAATATGTTGACATGAGGAGGAACATATTTACTAGTTATATCATCCGCAATTGCCTGAATCTCAAGACGTTCCTCAAACCAATCATATACTTTATTGAGATAGGTAACTAGCCTGACTCCCCCTCCGAGAACCGTATATGAAAATTTCATCTCGTACGGCTCAAGCAGAAACACACAAATTTTCAAAGGATATTAGAAAAAAAAAAGGTTCAAAACTTCATCAGCCACGGGATTGGATCAATTTGCCTTGAAGATATTAAATAAGAAAAATCCGGAATTTCTTCTTTGTGATGATAATGCCAAAAAATCTCAAGTTGGCTCATCTGTCTTTCCCTTATGTTGATCATTAGGAGCCTCTTGACTTTTCTCTTCCCTATTTTTTATTTATTTTATTTATTTACTAGTAAATAAATAAAAATTTATAGTAGTTTTCTAATAGAAATTATCTTGTTGTGATCCTATTAATTAGTTCAATTAAAACCTTAGATTCATACTAGAGCCACGATGATTGAGTCTCAAGCTAACCAAAAGGCAAGGGTTCTTCGAATAAGAACCGCTTGATAATCATTTATTGAATTGGTGTAATGACTCGACAAAAGCGAGAGAAAAAAAAGTTGTCTTTTGGGCAAAAAAAATCGGAAGGAAGAAAAATTCTTTTTTTTTAAGAACTACTTGAATTTTTTTTTTTTTTTTCAGTCCGGTTGCGAGGTCTAAATAGTGAGTATGAATCATAGTTCCATTTTTTTTTTCTTGATCCACTCTATGTATTTCGTGTTCCAGATACTAGAAAAAATAATATAATATCCGACGAATTAGAATCATCTTGATAGAGAGAACAGGCCTTTTCTATGCATTATCAATAGGATCAATTCTAACAAGTCACACACTCATATTCCAGAGATACCAAAACCAAAAAATCCACGGTCGAACTACCAGAATGTATAGAAATGTGGAGCTTAAAGCAGAAAGGACCTTTTTTGGATGGAAAAACTATGACTTCATAGTTTTAGTTAGTAGAAACCTAATTCATTAAAATTCCGTCCAGTAAAACAGAAGAATTATAAATTTCTAAAATGATAGATAGGAATATCGCGAATAAAGCCATTGCAACCCCCATAAAAGGAGTAGTCCCCCAACCCGGAGCTACTTTCCCATATTCCGAATTCAAGGGTTTCAATAAACTACCTGCGCCAGTTCGTTTTGGCCTAGGTCTAGAACTATCTTCAACGGTTTGTGTAGCCATAAATTCTATTTAATCATTGGTGTTGACTTTGTATACTATTCCGTTGTAGTTGTAAATACACGATCTTTTCATAGATCCATTGTAATCTTGAAATTCTAGAAAAATGGAAACAGCAACTTTAGTCGCCATCTCCATATCTGGTTTACTTGTAAGCTTTACTGGGTATGCCTTATATACCGCGTTTGGGCAACCCTCTCAACAATTAAGAGATCCATTCGAAGAACATGGGGACTAATTGAAGTAAGAAGTCTCCCAGATGGGAGACTTCTTACTTCAATTAAATTATTTCATTTTTTAGTCGGAACCTTAGGTGGTTCTCGGAAGAAGATAGCGAAAAAAATTATCCCTAAAGTAGAAACTAAAAGGAACGTATAAACCAATGCTTCCATAGATTCGATCGTGGTTTATTTACAATTATAACTTCCACACCTATTCACTTGTCATTTGGGATCATTTCCCATATAAAAAAGAAAAAAAGTCAAGGAAAGGACAGGAGATGTTTCCCATGTCAAATCAAAAAAGAGAGGTTAAAAATACCATAGCAATGCGGTATCAGACTGTCTGTCTCCTTGTAGTTGGATCCCCAACTTTTTGGAATGTTCCAAATTCCACTTGAGCATCCAAGTCTGGATCAATACCAGCAAAAACATCTCGGAATAAGGTTCGAGCCCCATGCCAAATGTGTCCGAAAAAGAAGAGCAAAGCAAAAGTAGCATGACCAAAAGTGAACCAACCCCTTGGACTGCTCCGAAAAACACCATCTGATTTCAAAGTAGCTCGATCTAATTCAAAAATTTCTCCTAATTGGGCACGCCTCGCATATTTTTTTACAGTAGCAGGATCAGAATAACTTACTCCATTAAGTTCGCCACCATAGAACTCCACCGTTACGCCTACTTGTTCAACGCTATATTTGGATTCTGCTCTTCTAAAAGGAACGTCTGCTCTCACAATTCCCTCTTCATCTACCAAAACTACCGGAAATGTTTCAAAAAAAGTAGGCATACGACGTACAAAAAGCTCGCGCCCTTCTTTATCTCTAAAGACGGGATGTCCTAACCATCCAACAGCTATTCCATCCCCATTGTCCATTGAGCCTGCTCTGAATAATCCCCCCTTTGCCGGATTATTACCAATATAATCATAAAAAGCTAATTTTTCGGGAATTTTAGACCAAGCTTCTGATAAACTAAGATTTTCGGCTAACCCATCGCTAACTCTTCGATATATTTCTTGCTGAAAGTATCCCTGATCCCACTGATAACGAGTAGGCCCAAATAATTCGATTGGGGTAGTTGCCGACCCATACCACATAGTTCCGGCAACTACGAAAGCTGCAAAAAAAACAGCAGCGATACTACTGGAAAGTACAGTTTCAATATTGCCCATACGCAATCCTTTGTATAGACGTTGAGGCGGGCGGACACTAAGATGGAATAGGCCCGCTAATATGCCCAATGTACCCGCGGCAATATGATGCGAAGCTATTCCTCCCGGAACGAAAGGATCAAAACCTTCTGCACCCCACGCAGGATTTACAGCTTGTACTTTTCCAGTTAGTCCATAAGGATCGGATACCCATATCCCAGGACCATACAAACCAGTTACATGAAATGCACCAAAGCCAAAACAAGCCACCCCTGCAAGAAATAAATGAATTCCAAAGATCTTGGGCAAATCCAAAGAGGGTTTTCCCGTCCGCTCATCACAGAATATTTCTAGGTCCCAATATACCCAATGCCAGATAGCTGCCAAGAAACACAAGCCAGAAAACACAATATGTGCACCTGCCACACCTTCATAACTCCAAATACCCGGATTTGTTATAGTTCCTCCTGAAATACTCCAACCACCCCATGAATTGGTTATTCCTAAACGAGTCATGAAGGGGATGACGAACATCCCCTGTCTCCACATTGGATCCAGAACAGGATCAGAGGGATCAAAAACCGCTAATTCGTATAAAGCCATCGAGCCAGCCCAACCAGAAACTAGAGCTGTATGCATTATATGCACCGAAAGCAATCGACCCGGATCATTCAATACCACAGTATGAACACGATACCAAGGCAAACCCATGGAAATACCCCTTTATTTAGCAAAGAAAAATAGACACGATGTCGTTTTATTTTATCGCATTGGAAAAGACTATCCATATCCTATGTACCTAACCCTTTTAGGGGATTCTGTGTCAGAAAGCGTGAATATTTATTTCATTCCATTAAAAATAAGAAGCCAATTCTGTTTGTAAGAAGAAAGAGAAGCAGATCTATTCTATACTCGATAAGTACCAATATGCAATGGGTAACTTGGGCTATTTCAAAAAACGAAGAATAGATCCCTAATCCCTCTTTGTTTATCATTCGAATCACGGATTCCTTTTTCTTTATTCAATCTGTCTTACCTTCCTTATATGTATAATTTTTCAATCTAGGTATCATTTCAATCTATGTATTAATAGAATCTATAGTATTCTTATAGAATAAGAAAAAAATGAAGATAATAAACTGCAGATTCTTTCTTTCTCTTCCATTCTTAAGTTTCCATATTAAAGTGTAGTTTTCTTACTTAAATTTAATAATATTAATCTAATATGCCCATTGGTGTTCCAAAAGTACCTTACCGGATTCCCGGAGATGAAGAAGCGACTTGGGTTGACTTATACAATGTTATGTATCGAGAAAGGACACTTTTTTTAGGTCAAGAGATTCGTTGCGAGATCACGAATCATATTACAGGTCTCATGGTATATCTCAGTATAGAAGATGGAATTAGCGATATTTTTTTGTTTATAAACTCCCCTGGGGGATGGCTAATCTCAGGAATGGCGATTTTTGATACGATGCAAACGGTGACACCAGATATATATACAATATGCCTCGGAATAGCCGCGTCCATGGCCTCCTTCATTCTGCTTGGAGGAGAACCTACTAAGCGTATAGCATTCCCTCACGCTAGAATTATGCTTCACCAACCTGCTAGTGCTTATTATCGGGCAAGGACACCAGAATTTTTACTAGAAGTGGAAGAGTTACACAAAGTTCGCGAAATGATCACAAGGGTTTATGCACTAAGAACAGGCAAGCCTTTTTGGGTTGTATCCGAAGACATGGAAAGGGATGTTTTTATGTCAGCAGACGAAGCCAAAGCTTATGGACTTGTCGATATTGTAGGGGATGAAATGATTGACGAGCACTGCGATACTGATCCAGTATGGTTTCCAGAAATGTTTAAGGATTGGTAGTGGCTAAATTTCTTGTAAATTTATTTCAAATGTAAATTCGGGTTTTATGCGATTTTTTAGAAAATAGAAATACTTCATGATGATTCATCATCAGGTTAAGATCGATCTAAACCAATCCATTTTTTTTCTATATACATACGACATGCCAACGGTTAAACAACTTATTAGAAATGCAAGACAGCCAATACGAAATGCTAGAAAAACGCCCGCGCTTAAGGGATGTCCTCAGCGTCGAGGAACATGTGCTAGGGTGTATGTGCGACTCGTTCAGATCATGAGTTCAAACAAATAAGACAAATTTGGAAGTATCCATGATCGGTACCAATGAATAGGCTAGAGAAGCTCTATCCTAGATTTCTACGGTATATGGAATTTATGGTTTTCTTTGGTGCAAATCCAATCATCTAGATTGGAAGAAGCAATCCCCCCATTGGTAACAAATGGTTATCCATTAAGCGGAGGAAATTGTAATAAAAAGAAAAGGCTTATGCTCCTTTATCTTAAAAGAACGGACTAAAGGGTCAGTTACTTAGCCAACTTTCATAATTAAATACCGTCACTGTATGAATAACTCTTATTTATTGTGAAAAGAGCTATTTACTCTATAATGGATAGGTAGAGCCAAAGAATGTGAATTATACAAGTTCACAATATCTTTTGATAAAAGAAAGGGCTCCGGTGTATAGAGAGGGCCTCGCCGTTTAAAAGGGAACCATAGAAACGATGGAACCCACTGTTTTTTTAGTATCGTTAGAATTTGTTATTTCTATGCGAAATAACTGAAGGGGATAGAATAAAAAATCGTGGTTGGGAAGGTTATAGTAGCAAAAGCCATTGGAATTAATATTTTATATATCGGAATAATCCGTTTTGTTATTAATGGGAAAAGAGCGGTTAAAAGAAGAGAAATCATTAGTTATTCATTAAAGTTAATTTGATTCAATGACCAGAGTTCCGCGAGGATATATAGCTCGGAGACGACGAACAAAAATGCGTTCATTTGCCTCAAACTTTAGAGGGGCTCATTTAAGACTTAATCGAATGATTACTCAACAAGTAAGAAGAGCTTTTGTTTCGTCTCATCGAGATAGAGGCAGGCAAAAGAGGGATTTTCGTCGTTTGTGGATCACTCGGATAAACGCAGCAACACGCATATATAAAGTATTCGATAGTTATAGTAAATTAATACACAATCTGTACAAAAAGGAATTGATTCTTAATCGTAAAATGCTTGCACAAGTAGCTGTATTAAATCCAAATAATCTTTACACGATTTCCAATAAAATAAAGACCATCAATTAAAAGGATAAAAAAGTAATATACAGGAATAATTAAAACCAAATTCCCGGAGAGGGAACTCCGGGAAGATACAATAAATTAAGATTAAGTGGTAGGAATCAACGAGCATGTTGCAATAAATAAAAAAACTATTTCTTTTTTCCCATTTTTCTTTCTTTTCTTAGAACAAACACAAGAATCTAAACTGGATTACTTTATTTATATATGAGTCTGACCCTTTTGAATAAAACATCAACAATCGGAACTTAAGCTCCGATTGTTGTTTCTTAAATTCTGGTTGGAGTTTCTTAAATTTCGATTGGAATTGAACTTTTGTGTTAATTGAGGAATATTTCTATTTTTTCTGTGTCTAGGACCAGTAATTATTGAAATTGACTGGGCTTGAAATTGCTTCTCATTCTCATAGTTACGAAATGGTAAGAAAGATAAAATACGAGCCTGTTTTATAGCAAGAGTAATTAATCTTTGTTGTTTCAAGGTTAATCTATTTATTCGTCTGGATAATATTTTTCCTTGTTCACTAATAAATCGATTAATTAAACTCATGTTTCTATAATCAATTCGATCCCCCGGACCAATTCGGGAACGCTTACGAAAAGTTTGTTTGGATTTACGAAAAGGTTGTTTGAATTTACGAAAAGGTTGTTTGGATTTATGAAAAGTTTGTTTGGATTTACGAAAAGGTTGCTTAGATTTACGAAAAGGTTGTTTAGATATATACATGATTTATTCCTTATTTAAAAATTTGAAAAAAAAAAAATGGATTTCTTTATTTTATTAATTTTAGATCCAAAAGAAGTAGTCTTTTTTTGGTCCATATATTATTTATATACTATATATAAAAAAACCTCTATACATATGAAATAATATCTACCTAAAATCAGATGATTTGTATTTTGTATTCTATCTATGTTCTATATATTAAATAAGAAAATAAGAAGTTCTTACTCTTTCTGTTCTTTAGATTTAGAAAAATCAAAAATAGGATGCTCCTATTTCTTTATTTCATTATGAGTCGTATGCTTGCGGCAATAACGACAAAATTTTCTTAATTCTAAGTGTCGGGGTGTATTGTGGCGATTCTTTTGAGTACTATATCTGGAAATCCCCATCGATTCCTTATTGGTACCCTTTCGAACACAACTGATACATTCCAAAATCACTCTGATTCTAACATCTTTGCCCTTGCCCATGAACCTCCTTTCCTTTTTGGATCGACTTAACTTAATTCTTATACATGTTCTTTTATTCTTCTATATTGGAATTGGATCCGAAAAAGAAGAATAAAATCCAATAGAATACAAAATTTTTGAAATTTGTAAATTAAGTAATAAAAAATGAAGAAATAATTAAAGAATACAATCTTTGTCGAATTAGCAAGGATTTTGCTTCGAAATCCTTAGCAAGCCTGGCTCTAGCCTCTTTCTATGCTCGGATTTGGGAGGCCTGACTTAGCTCGGATACGGCTTTTATTTTAATTAAATTGATGTTTTCTTCCAAAATGAGATTTACCAAATTTTTCATGACTCTTAGATTCAACCCAATCCATTTTTTCTTTCTTTTTGCTTCGTATACTAAAAAAGGATTGAAGAAAAATTTTCGGCATGTCACGAATAATTCTATATCTCGCACAGGAATAACTAGAATTAAAAAAAAGGGAATGACAAAGCATCTGGGAATAAACGATTAATTTCTATCAATAAACCTGCTAAAGCCCCAAACCATAGAGTACTTAGCACAGGTGCTACAGAGAGGTATGTTTTTATATCCCGCATTGAAAATCCTCCTTCCTTATTGGAATACATATATGATCAGATACTCTTAGATCGTTTGTATTTCTTTAGGCGAGATTCCTAACTAAAAAACAGAATAAATATTCTATATATATAGAATGAACCATATAGACGAGATTTGCCTATCCCTAAAAAAGAAAAAGATGACCCCTTCTTCCTATACATTACTAAGGAATAGTAATCTTTCTTTTTTAGTTGAAATTCAACTGGATTTTAGATATATACCCTTCCTTGATTATAATTATATGAGACCAAAAACAAGAAATGACAAGAAAGTTCTATATAGATAAAGAAATAGAAGAAAATTACGATGTGGAAAACAAGAAAGGAATTGTGTACAATGGCATTGTACAACAATTTGGAAAAGGGATGTAGCGCAGCTTGGTAGCGCGTTTGTTTTGGGTACAAAATGTCACAGGTTCAAATCCTGTCATCCCTACCTATTACTTCTCTCTTCTTTATGGGCAGTAGCGGGGAGAGGGGGATATAACTTGAATTTGTGGATACTATACGTACGTGAGACACGTTAGGAGTAGAAAAGTATTTTCTTTTTGAAAGCGCTCTTAGTTCAGTTTGGTAGAACGCGGGTCTCCAAAACCCGATGTCGTAGGTTCAAATCCTACAGAGCGTGATTCCATCTATCTTATGTCGAAACAGATTAAAATAACTTAAAAAAACAAAGTCGAATTACAACCCCAATTTGACCCCCTCTCTGGTCTGGAGGAGGTCAATCAAAAAAAAATATATTACTCAATCAAAGATCCAACTGATCCCCACGCCTGTATTGCAAATACGCAGTCACGAATAATCCCGCTAAAGTAATAGGAATTAGGCCTAAGACGATTCCAAATAGAAAAACTTCAATCATTTCGATTTGTTCGAGGGAATAAAAAAAGAGGTACGATCTATCTCTAAATAATAGTCTAAATTATCCACGAATCTCAATGACCAAGAAAATAATTGGTAATTAGTGTGGAAAAGAGTCCTATAATACCGGGAACCCAAAGGAAAGATTTGTATTTTCTGACTTATTCATTCAAATCATTTCAAATAAGACGTATCTTGTTCAAGCCAATAAATAGAGCTGGGGTTATAGTTAAAGCAGCCAGTAGAAAACCGAAATAACTAGTTATAGTAAGCATGAAGGGGTTAAATTCCATTTTTTTTCCTACACTACATATGTTGGTAAAGCACTTACCTAAGTTATGGAAAATTCATAATTCATCGGTTATTTTAGATAATACTAAAAAACAAGATAGAGCGAAATACAGAAGTGTAAAAGAAAATCGATTCATCAGATGGCACATAAGTTCCTAATTCCGAATCAAGAGATTTATTGTGGAATCTGTGAGTGTGGAATCTGTGAGTTAAGTAAAGTAATAATATTGTGAGTGAAGTAAAGTAAAAATATTAAGAACTAGATCATCTAAACCCATTGAAAAATGAAAATGGAATTTGAAAAAAGTTCTTTCTATTTCAGATTATTTCTTTTTCAATATATTGCGTCAATATGAGAATATCCTTCCTAAATTCTTTATCCAAACCTATTGATCATTAACTTAGGTTTTCCCAAGATCTTGGTCGCTATTCAAAATAAAATTATTCTACGACAATGAAAATAAGTAG